TTTACCGAGGAGGCGCAAGTCCTTTTGAAAGAAGCTATTCAGGAACAAATTGAACGTTTTATGCTTCAGGAACAAGTATAAAAAAATGGATCGTTACTATTACTATCTTTAGATCTTAATTTCAATTAAGATTTCAATTTAAAACAGGAATTCCATGGGCTCTAATTTAAATTATTCAAAAGAATTTTCTTGATATCAAACATAGAAAATCAAAATATGGAAAGAATTTGCGTCCAATAGGATTTGAACCTATACCAAAGGTTTAGAAGACCTCTGTCCTATCCATTAGACAATGGACGCCTTTCATTCCTATTTTTCGTATTTGGCCCTTTTCAATCTCTTGGTTGACAAAAAAAGAATCAGATTGTATATGAGAGAGAAATTTTGCAATTCTATTTTTAATGATGCACTCCTACTAATATAAGATCTATAGAGTAGATAATATATAAGCATTTCAAATAAAAAACTATAAAGCGGGTAGCGGGAATCGAACCCGCATCGTTAGCTTGGAAGGCTAGGGGTTATAGTCGACGCCGATTCATCGTTTTGAACGTCTCTAATTCAAAACCGAACATGAAACTTTGGTTTCATTCGGCTCCTTTATGGATGTGAACAAAATTCTAAATAAATTCTACCCATAACATCTATGTCAGTTTTTTGTCTGAATACAGACAAAACAAATCACTTTCTAGATGATCCCTCTAGAAGAGAGTCATTCTAACAATCATTCTAGTTACTTCGTTCTTTATTTTTATTTGAAAAGATCCCGAGGAAGAGTATTTTGTTTCTACCGAGCTAACAATAGGTTGATGTCCCTAGTAAACCAAAGTCATCATTTAATAGCTATTTTGATTCACTTTCTTCTCTACAAATAAAAAATGGAAGATTTAGTTACGATTAGAAACCTCCTTTGTATCTTCATCCATGGACCTTTTTACTTATTACTTATTCAATTCGAAGTATTAATTCAATTTCAAATTATGTTTCGCAATTTCATAATCCAATTTCTCGCTTTATAAGTGACTGGTGGATAGAAATCACGATAATGTGTATTTTTTTCTTTTCTCGAATATGTGATTGAGAGGGAAAGGATTAAATCCTTTTAGTTTCTATGTTCATTTTATGAAATAAAGTTTTTGATCGGAATAGGAATTAAACCGAAAGCAAAGACCCTTTAACTTGTAAAGGATTAGAAAAACGAATCACACTTTTACCACTAAACTATACCCGCTACAATGCGATTATTGTATACAATCGCACCTTTTGTCGAACGGGGAAATTGACCAGAGTAATAGTAATAGTAAATTAATAAAGTTAGTATCTTCTCAAAAGAATACAAATTAGAATACAAATTAGAGTGTTGACCCTTTTGAGTTTTCGTGTATGCAACTATCATCCCTTCCCTTCTTATCTTCTTATTCTTGCTTGAAGATTTCGTATTCCGTTTTCAAATTTTATAGAATACTAAGTTGTTTTCCAATCAGATAAATAAGAATGATTTATCTAGAATCTATTTAAAATTGGTTTTCTTTGAACAAAAAAAGGCCCGGTTAGGGGCTGAACAGGCCGGGCCGTGGTAATAAAAAAAAGATGGGTCTTTTGAACAAGATCAAAAAAAGGAGAAGTCTTTTTTTTTACTTTTTTTTATTGTTTTGTTGGCACTTTACAGCCCCTTTTTATTTAACAAAATAAAATTGCTGCTAAAAAGTGTACATATCTATATAATATCTATATAATAGAGAAAGAAATACTCCTTACTTTATGTTTACTTTATGTGTAATTTAGCAGCGTCTTCAATTGGGAGAGATGGCTGAGTGGACTAAAGCGACGGATTGCTAATCCGTTGTACGAGTTATTCGTACCGAGGGTTCGAATCCCTCTCTTTCCTCTTCCATTGATAACTTCATTTTTTTCGAATTGTCCAAATACTTTTTGTTCTTAGTTAAACATAAAAAAATCCTCAAAAAATCTAAAAGAAACATACCTTTTATTCTTCACGCCCAGGATTACGTCCGGGATCGTTAGATAGGAATCCAAAGATGAAGAGAGAAACAAAAAATATCACTACTGTGTAAACGAAGAGTTTGAGAGTAAGCATTCTAAAATCTCCAAGATAATTTTTTTTTGAAAAAAAAAATAGAATAGGTCCTACAGTTTTCTACCACATATCCTCTGTGAATACCAATAACAAAATTCTAAATAGAAAAAGATTTTCATAAATTCATTTTGAATAAGAGTTTTCCATTAACCAAAATAAAAATCTTTTTTATATCCGAAATTCGCGGGGATCCCAATTAATTACCTAATTAATAGAAAAAGAATAATAAATAAGAATAATACGGGGCTTTTACTCGAAAAGGGTTCAAAAATGAAAAAATAAACCGGGGGTCGGGTTTATTCCGACTAACCAACAAGTTGAATTGAGGGGTTCGTACTCTAAAACATATATGATCCTATCAATTGTTATAATTTTTTATCAACTAAAGTAAAGCAGTAATTTTATAGGTGATTTTCAAATTAAATATCTTATCGAAAACTTACAGCAGCTTGCCAAACAAAAGCTAAGAGAAAAAATAGCACAGGTATGACGGGCATAACATCTACGATTGGATTCAAAAAGGCATAGGCTTCGGGCAATTTTCCGAAGAAAAAGTTACTTGAATATGAAAAAAAGGCATAATGACAGATCCCTACCAAACTACAAATATTAAGCATAGCAGACGTTTTGTTCTGTGAGATAATTCCATTTTGATTGAGTTATTTATAGAATATAAATATAGGGAAAAGGTAAAATGAAAGGAGACAAAGAGTCCCTCTTTTCTTTTGAATCCGCCCAATCAAAAGTCCTTCAATTCTCAAAAGAGAATCGAAGAAATCATACTTTTCATACAATATCTTAATTGAATTCTATCTAATGATCAATAAATTAAGTTACATTCTATATTTACATGTATTAAAATCTTAATCTACTCTATAGCTATTTATCCTGGAGTTGACATAAAATAAATATTAATATTATTAATTATTCGTGTTGAATAGAAATCTAAATGGGGCGTGGCCAAGTGGTAAGGCAACGGGTTTTGGTCCCGCTATTCGGAGGTTCGAATCCTTCCGTCCCAGAGCATATCCTTTATTACTATTTGAAGTGTTGGAGTTCCTCTCTATTTTTTTTATCCCGCAGACGGGGTATTTGACTTTTTTTTGACTTTTATGGTTTAGGCTTTTTTAGCCTACCAAAAATAGGAGCAACTTAATCGGGACTCATTTGACTTTATCCCTAGCCAGACCATATGAATCGACCTTTTGGTTTCTGTCCAAGTATTCCGGAGGAACAGGTAGGAGTTAATCATTAAACGAAGGTATTAAACTACCTTCGTCTGCTCGAATCTCATTAACAAAAAAAAAATTGAACTAATTTAACTAATACTAATCTAATACTAATTAATACTAATATACTAATTATACAAATAAAGGGTATATACGGAATTCGATATCAAAGACCTAATCAATGTATTTTTTTTTCAAATCAGACCAAAAGGATAAGTTAAAAAAAATTTCATATAAAAATGAAATGAAAAGTATTTTTATTCATTAAATAAAAAAATTCTGGATATTTGAAATCATTTCTTAGAAGTTAAATGGAATCTTTTAGACTTTAAGATAGAGAATTCTTCAGAAAAGAAAGCTATATATCGATATATAGAAGAAAGCTATATATCGATATATAGAAGAAAGCTATATATCTATATCATAGAAGATAGAATATCGATATGGTAGAAAAACAAAAGGTATAAATTCTAGAAGAACAAGGGATAAAAATTCGATGTCTATGCATTAATTGAACCAAGGACTCTTCATGATTCCCTAATCAATTCGATACTGGTTCCAAATTAGAAGAATGTTATGGTAAAACTTCGTTTGAAACGATGTGGTAGAAAGCGACATGCGACTTGAAGGACACGATCCGCTGTGGATTTCTTCTTCTATCCACCATCTTCTATTTCTATAGAAACCGAGGTGCTCCTGTCTCGACATCTGTTGGGATAGTAAATAGTCCATGATGGAACTCGAGTAGAAAGTCTTAATTTATTTCTCGGAACAAGAATCTAGGGTTAATACAAATCAAGAAATTGGAATAACTTCGTAAATTGTAAATATATATAAATTGACGGGATCCCTGTCGAGCCAATTTCCAATTCAAAAGTAATATTTGTTAGAATGAATTAAACCTTTTTGATCAAAGGTGTATAATGAATTGGCCGTAGGATTTTTTGATTTCCTTCTATCAAAAAAAAAGGGGGGTATGTTACTACCATTTTTGAAAGGATTAAAAAGCACCGAAATAATGTCTAAACCCAATGGTTTAAAACAAAGAGAGAAAGGATCCCAGAACAAGGAAACGCCCTTTGATTTGAATTGTCTCAATAACTAATAACTGGGTCAGACTTACGAATCAAAATCAATTTGATTCGAGACAAAAAACAAAAATAAAAAGGGTGGAAAGACCACTCAATAAAAGAAATTGTCTAATCATTTTCCTTTAGGGCTATTTGAGAGTTATCTAACTTGAGTTATGAGTACGACTGGTTACTGCTGGTTTCTTTTTCATTTTCAGGAATGAAGAAGAAAAAGACTTCAATCCTAGTCTAATTGATTTAATGATGTTATGGACTCTTTGTTTATTTATTTGTTTATTTATTAGGATTGTATACTTTCTATAGTCTAATTCTATAGAGAGACATAGAAAAAACCTCGAATAAAATTCTTTGTTCGCGAGCCGTACGAAGAGAAAACTTCCTATATATACGTTTCTAGGGGGGGTATTCTTCATTTACACCTATCTCAATGAGCCGTCTATCGAATCGTTGCAATTGGTGTTCGCTCCCGAAGAGAAGGCAAAGACCTGCAGAAAGTGGGTTTTTATGATCCGATAAAGAATCAAACTTATTGAAACATTCCTGTTATTCTATATTTCCTTGAAAGGGGAGCTCAACCCACGG